ATTGGGTTTATGGCACGCTCTGCATATGCGCTAGCGGCTGAGCGTTAAATACCAGACCTTCTATCCCGCCCTGTTAAACAGGGTTCCTCCGCTAAGTCTTTATAACGAAAGGGTGTCCTATATAGATCTCAGACCGCCCACGCGGCTTGCCACGTCTGGTGGCACTTTAAATAAACATTACCAGCTGGGGCGTCAAGGGGGTACTGCAACTAACCAGGCAGTGGTGATCTGGGGCAGTGTTCCTAACTGCCGCCTGGTCGAGACCGACGTTGTGGTCGCTCTGGACGATTCGCGCGGCCCCCGGTCCGAATAACCCGCCTGCTTGCTCATTCTATGGGGGTGCTCAGTGGTCAGCCAGGGTGGCTCTGTTTAATGAGTTGGCCACTGCTTTTGATGTTATCTGTTCAGGTACGCTGGTGCATTCCGGTTCCCGTAGGGCCGTGAGACAGATGGGTGGGAAAGTCCGGCTAGGGTCTAATCTCCAGTTGGGGCCGTTAAGGCAGCTCTCTCGTTGCGCTTACAATCAGGTCGCACTGTGCAATGTATATAGTAGAGGCACGGCGTAAGCGTTCGTTAGGGCTAACCTTAAACACTGTATGATGGTCTGATAGCTTAACTAGGGACAGCGATCTTATTAAAACCAGAGAATAGTTTAATCTAGAATTCTAGCTTTGGGGGCTAGAGGTGGAAGTTTGAATCTTTCTTCTCTGGGCCTTAGGGGGGATTTTAACCTCCGATCTCCGGTTTACAAGACCGGCGCTTTAAGGCTAAGCTACTGAGGCAGTTTCACTCTAAAGCTTTATTCTCTGCTCACCCTGCTAGTGGGGCAAGAACTAGGAATAATGCAAAGTAAAGCACTGAGGCTACTTGGCCGACGATAACAAATGGGTGCTCAACGGGCATGCCTCCAATTCACGTCAGAATAGCCACATCTGCGATTAATGTTCAGAACAAGAATTGAGTCATTGGTCGGAAGGTAAGGCCTCGCTGCTTCGAGGTGTGCAGGATTGGGACGACCATAAGGACAAGAATTGAGAATAGGAGGGCTAAGACCCCTCCAAGCTTGTTAGGGATCGACCGTAGGATAGCGTAGGCAAAGAGGAAGTATCACTCCGGTTTAATATGGGGAGGTGTGACTAGAGGGTTGGCGGGGGTGAAGTTGTCCGGGTCCCCCAGAAGGTTGGGGGAGAATAGGGCAAGAGAAGTTAGCGCAAGAAGTATAACGGCGAAGCCTAGCAGGTCTTTGTATGAGAAGTATGGGTGGAATGAGATTTTGTCGGCGTCTGAGTTAAGGCCTGCCGGGTTGTTGGAGCCTGTTTCATGCAGGAAGAGAAGATGAAGAACAGTAGCACCTGCAATCACGAATGGGAAGAGGAAGTGGAAGGCAAAGAATCGAGTTAGAGTTGCATTGTCAACCGAGAAGCCGCCTCAAATTCATTGAACTAGCATCTCCCCGACGTAAGGAACGGCTGAAAGGAGGTTAGTAATGACTGTAGCACCTCAGAAAGACATCTGTCCTCAAGGTAAAACATATCCTACGAATGCTGTCATCATAGTAAGGAGCAGGAGGACTACTCCGATGTTTCAGGTCTCCTTATATAAGTAGGAGCCGTAGTAAAGGCCCCGACCGATGTGAGCATAAATGCAGATGAAAAAGAAAGATGCTCCGTTTGCATGCATATTACGAATTAGCCAACCGTAGTTTACGTCACGACAGATGTGTGCAACAGAAGAGAAGGCGGTTGCGATATCTGAGGTGTAGTGCATGGCTAAGAATAGTCCTGTTAGGATCTGGGATGCTAAGCATAGGCCCAGGAGTGATCCGAAATTTCATCAGACCGAAATGTTGGAGGGGGCTGGAAGGTCAACAACTGCGTCGTTAGCAATCTTCAGCAAAGGGTGTGATTTCCGCAGGCTTGCCATTAAAGAGTTTCTATGGTTGAACAACAACGGTGGTTTTTCAAGTCATTAGTCTCGGTTAAAATCCGGGTAGAAACTGTGGAATTAATTATCATTTGCACACTCTACGGGTTTTTGTTAGGGATGGTGTTGGTGGCCGCTAATCCGGCCCCTTATTTCGCGGCACTTGGCCTGGTGCTGTGTTCAGGGACGTGTTGCGCGATTTTATCTGCTCAGGGGGCGCCGTTCTTGGCTTTAGTCTTGTTCTTAGTTTATCTGGGGGGAATGTTAGTGGTTTTCGGGTTCTCAGCTGCTTTGTCGGCGGATCCTCACCCTGAGACTCTTGGGGATAACCAGGTGTTTGGGCGAACAATAGTCCTTATTGTGGGGACGATCTTGATGGTAATGATGATGCGTCCGTGAGTTTATGACTACGCCGCAGGGGTGGAGGAATTCCCTATTGAGCGGGTGGACATGGGAGTTGTGGTGATATACTCCGTTGGTGGGGCATTAATCCTCTTCTGCGCATGGGTGCTTTTCTTAACCCTAATAGTAGTGTTTGAGGTGTCCCGGGGTCGGGCTCGGGGGGCTCTACGAGCTCCCTAGGCAGAGGCAAGCAGAGTAGCCAGACCTGAAGTTATCAAGAAGATTATCAAGTACGTCTTGATTAGTCCTCGCTGGGCGTCACTCGTAGTGGCGGATATCTTCTGTTGAGTGGAGGCTAACCCCTTTGGCCCTGCAGCCTCAAATCAGGCCTGATCGACCATTTGGTTGGCCATTGTTTGGCCTAAAACTAGGTTAAGCTTGGGGGCCAGGCGGTGTACTACGGCCGGGAAGTACCCTAGCATATTCGAGAAGTTATGTAGCTTAATAATTGGGGTTGGTTTGAATTGTTTGGAGGTAAGAGTAGCTAGTTCTATGGCCACCAGGAGGCCCACAATTGTAACCGCGAGGGCGGCTAGTTTCAGCAGTGGGGGTATGGTCATGATTGGGGTCTTTGTGGGAAGAACATTTGAGGTAAGAATAAGACCTGCGACAATGCTCCCTCAGGCGAGGCGTTTGATAGGATTGATTACCGCCGGATCATTCTCGTTAATGGGGGCGAATGCGGTGAACCGAGGTGACCCCATGGTTACGAAGAAGACGACTCGGAAGCTATAGACCGCTGTAAAGGAGGTGGCGATTAAGGTGAGTGCTAGGGCTCAGGCGTTTAGGTATGAGGTGTTTAGGGCTTCGATGATTGCATCTTTTGAGAAGAAGCCAGCAAGGAAGGGGGTCCCTGTGAGGGCAAGGCTGCCAATAGTCAGGCAGGTGGAGGTGAATGGGGCCAGATTGTGTATTCCCCCTATTTTACGGATGTCTTGTTCATCATTAAGGCTGTGGATGATAGATCCGGAGCAAAGGAAGAGCATTGCCTTGAAGAAGGCGTGGGTGCAGATGTGGAAAAAGGCTAGTTGGGGTTGGTCAAGGCCGATGGTCACCATCATAAGGCCCAGCTGACTAGATGTGGAAAATGCTACGATTTTCTTGATGTCATTCTGGGTTAAAGCGCAGGTGGCTGTAAATAAGGTAGTAAGAGCTCCAAGGCACAGACAGATAGTTAGTGCGGTTTGATTGGAGTGGGTAAGTGGGTGAAGCCGGATAAGCAGGAAGATCCCAGCCACGACCATAGTGCTGGAGTGCAGAAGGGCGGAAACTGGAGTGGGGCCCTCCATTGCAGAGGGTAGTCAGGGGTGGAGTCCGAACTGGGCCGACTTCCCGGTAGCGGCCACAATTAGGCCTAGAAGGGGGAGGGTTGTGCTGGTGTGGGAGAGCGAAAAAATTTGTTGCATCTCTCACGAGTTTAGGTTTATAGCGAACCATGCCATGGCTATAATTAGTCCAATATCCCCAACTCGATTATAGAGGACGGCTTGTAGGGCAGCGGTGTTGGCGTCAGCTCGGCCGTACCATCACCCGATCAAGAGGAACGATATGATACCCACACCTTCCCAACCAATAAAAAGCTGGAACATGTTGTTGGCTGTTACTAGGATAATCATGGCAATTAAAAACATAAGGAGGTACTTGAAGAAACGACTCACATAAGGATCTGCGTGCATGTATCATGAGGCAAATTCTAAAATCGATCATGTAACATAGAGAGCAATAGGGGTAAAAATGATTGAGTAGGCATCAAATTTTAGGCTAATGTTAATGTTAAAGGTGCCCGTGTTTATTCAGTGTCATGTGGTGACGATTGTCTCCACGCCTTGGTCGAGAAAAATAAACAATGGCAGAAGGCTAACTAAAAATGCGGAGCTAACTGCGGTTTTGACGTGTGTCACGGCCCAGTCAGGGCTTTTGGGTGTGGGGTTAATCGTTGTTAAGATTGGGTAGGTTAAAAGACCAAAAATAAGGGTAAGTGAGGACGTTAAAATCAAGGTCGTCTGCATAGCCTTTGCTTGAGATTTGCACCAAGAGTATCTGGTTCCTAAGACCAGCGGATGAACTATTATCCTTCAAAGGCCGAGGGAGCCGGAGATTTTAACTCCGGAGGTAGAGATTAGCAGTCTCGTATTGCTCCAAGCCTCTCTCGGCAGATAAGGAGGTTTGAACTCCCGTCTTTGGAATCACAATCCAACATTTTTGTTAAACCATATCTGCAGTAGAATCATCCTCACACGAATTCTGGCTTAAACATAAGCAGGATGACGGGGATTAAATGAAGCGAGATTAGGAGGTGTTCCCGGGTGTGATAGGGGGTAAGTCCTACGATGTGGGCTGGTACGGGCCCTCGTTGGGTTATCAGGAATATGTACAGCGAGTACCCGGCTGTAATTAGGGTTCCGACTCCCGTCAGTACCAGCGTTCAAGGCGACCAGTTGAACATCGTGGTAATAATTATTACCTCTCCCATAAGATTAGGGAGAGGAGGGAGTGCAAGGTTGGCCAGGTTAGCAACGAATCATCAAGTGGCTGTTAAGGGGAAGAGCATCTGTAATCCTCGTGCTAGGACTATTGTACGGCTGTGGGTCCGCTCGTAGGCCGTGTTTGCCAGACAAAAGAGGGCTGAGGATACTAGTCCGTGAGCAATCATTAAAATGATGGCCCCGGTTAGTCCCCAGGGTGTTTGAATTAAGATACCTCCGGCCACTAGACCCATGTGGCTAACAGATGAATAAGCAATGAGCGATTTAAGGTCAGTTTGGCGTAAACAGATGGACCCAGTTATAATTACCCCTCAGAGGGCAAGCACAATGAAGGGGTACGCCATGTCCTTGGTTAGGGGGTCTAAAATGGAGGTTATTCGAATCATGCCGTAACCCCCTAGTTTTAGTAGAACCGCTGCCAGAACTATGGACCCGGCAATTGGGGCTTCTACGTGGGCCTTGGGCAGCCACAAGTGAACGCCGTAGAGTGGTATCTTAACCAAGAAGGCCAGCAGGCAGCCCGCTCATCAGGCCTTGTCGGCTCAGGAGACCAACGAGAGTGCTTGGCCAAAATTTAGTGTGATTATTGAAAGGGTGCCCGTTGAGCTTTGCAGGGTTAATAGGGCGACTAGTAGCGGAAGCGAGCCCGCTAATGTATAAAACAAGAAGTAGGTGCCGGCATTCAAACGCTCTGCTTGATTTCCTCAGCGGGTGATAATGATTAGCGTTGGTACCAGAGTTGCCTCAAATATGACGTAGAACATGATAATTTCTGTAGCCCCAAATGCTAGAATAAGGAACGCCTGCAGGGAGGCAAGCAGGCTAATAAACATGCGTTGCCGCGAGATTGGCTCTGTTCGAGTGTGATTTTGACTGGCTAAAACCATTAGAGGAAGGAGCCAGCATGTAAGAACCAACAGCGGAGAGGATAAGGGATCAATGGCTATATAGGTGTTGGTGAGGGCTCAGCCCGTTTCCGTTGTCCAGTTTAGCCAGGTAAGGCTTAGTAAGGCAATGGTGAGGCTGTGCGCGATTGCAGCGGTTCAAAGTCACTTTTTAGGCGCAAATCAGGTTGTTGGAAGCAGTATGAGGGTTGGGATGAGGACTTTTAACATTGCAGGAGGCTAAGGCTCTGCAGCCGATCTGTCCCGTGAGTTCGGGCAGTAGCTACGAGCAGGGCTAACCCCGCACTGGCTTCACAGGCAGAGAAGGCGAGGAGAAGTATTGGGGCCGCAGAGAAGTTGGCAACCCCTGTCTGGAGTGTCCATAGTGAGAATCCCATAAATAAGGACAGTATCATTCCTTCCAGGCAGAGGAGGGCGGAAAGAAGGTGAGCGCGGTGGAATGCTAATCCCACCAGGCCAAGAACGAATGCTCCGCTAAAGCTAAAATGTGCTGTTGTCATAAGGGAATTATGGAATTTAACCATAATCATCTGAGCCGAAATCAGGAGTCTTAAGTTGGACTAATTCCCTATTCGGCTCACTCTAGTCCACCCTGCGTTCACTCATAAACTAGTCCAAGTGTAAGTAGAACCAGGATTGCGGTGGCCCAGGAGACAGTAAGTAGCGGGTTAAGTAATTGATTACCTCAGGGTAGGGGAAGTAGAAGGGCGATTTCCAGGTCAAATAGTAGGAACAGGATTGCCACTAGGAAGAAACGTAGGGAAAACGGTAGCCGAGCAGACCCCAGTGGGTCAAAACCACATTCGTAGGGGGAGAGTTTCTCCGAGTCAGGCGCTATCTGGGGTAGCCAGAACGAGACGAGTACTAGAATAATTGATAGAATGGATGCGATTGTCATGACTGTTATAATTAAACTCATTATCTTTCCTTGGAATTTAACCAAGATTAGATGGTTGGAAGCCACCTGTACTATTCTTTATACTAGAAAGATTATGAACCTCATCAGTAGATAGAGACATAAAGGAAGAGTCAAACCACGTCAACAAAGTGTCAGTACCATGCAGCTGCCTCGAACCCAAAGTGGTGGCTCGAGGTGAAATGGTAGAATACTTGGCGTAGAAGGCAGACAGCTAAGAATGTTGACCCGATGATTACGTGAAGGCCGTGGAATCCTGTGGCTACGAAGAAAGTAGAGCCGTATACGCCATCTGCAATGGTGAAAGGTGCCTCGTAGTACTCCAGGGCTTGCAGGAATGTAAAATAGAAGCCGAGAAGAATTGTCAGGGTGAGAGACTGGATCGCCTGGGCTCGCTCCCCTTCCATAATGCTGTGGTGAGCTCATGTGACGGTAACACCTGAGGCCAAAAGGACCGCTGTGTTAAGTAGGGGGACTTCGAACGGGTCGAGGGTAGTTACGCCGGTTGGGGGTCAGCAACCTCCCAGTTCGGGAGTAGGTGCGAGGCTAGAGTGGTAGAAGGCTCAAAAAAAGCCTGCAAAGAAGAAAACCTCTGATGTAATAAATAGGATTATCCCGTATCGAAGGCCCTTTTGGACTGGAGGGGTGTGGTGCCCTTGGAAAGTGCCTTCTCGTACGACGTCTCGTCATCACTGGTATATAGTTAGAAGGGTTAGAACTAACCCTAGTGTTATTACGGCAGTTGATTGGAAGTGGAATCAAATTGCGGTGCCGGAGGTTAGCAGCAGTGCACCGACTGCTCCGGTAAGGGGCCAGGGGCTGGGGTCTACTATGTGAAATGCGTGCGCTTGGTGGGCCATTAGACGTTCTCTTGAAGATAGAGGCTTAGAAGCAATACAAAGACGTATGCCTGGATCATCGCTACAGCAACTTCTAGCAGGGTAAGTAGGAAGAGGACAGTGGCAGTTAAAACGGCAACAATAGGCATCGAAGTCATAAGAGTAAATGCTGCTGTGCCAATTAGCTGGATAAGTAAGTGACCAGCAGTGAGGTTGGCGGTCAATCGGACCCCCAGTGCCAGTGGTCGAATAAATAAGCTGATGGTTTCGATAATAATTAGTACTGGAATAAGGGCGATTGGTGTACCTTCTGGGAGGAGGTGGCCTAGGGCATCGGTTGGCTTATTACGCATACCGATGATCACTGTGGCGAGTCAAAGGGGAACAGCAAGTCCCATATTAAGCGATAGCTGGGTTGTTGGTGTGAACGTATAGGGCAGAAGGCCTAGCATGTTAATAGTAAATAGGAAAACCATTAGAGACGTAAGCAGAAGTGCTCACTTATGGCCACCAACATTTAAAGGCAGAAGAAGTTGCTGGGTAAAACGGTTAATAAACCATCCCTGAAGGGTGAGCACTCGATTGTTTAATCAGCGGGAGGTGGGGGTTGGGTATAGTGCTCAGGGCAGTGCAATTGCTAGTGCGATGAGGGGGATTCCCATGTAGGTGGGGCTTATAAATTGGTCAAAAAAGCTTAGTATCATGGTCAGGTTCAAGGTTCGGGTTTAGCCTTTCCGGCCCCCGCAGTGGTTGGTTCGTTATTAAAATTATGGGCCATAACTTTTGGCGGAATTACTGTTAGGAAGATCAATCAGGAGAAGACGAGAATTGCAAATCAAGGGGCCGGATTCAATTGAGGCATGTCACTAGGGGTGGTTGGGGGTCACCAATCTTCAGCTTAAAAGGCTAACGCTAGGCCCAGTTTAGCTTCCTAGTGAGGCGTCTTCAAGTATTAGTGAGGATCAGTCTTCGAAGTGTTTTAGAGGTACAGCTTCTACTACAATTGGCATGAAACTGTGATTTGCACCACAAATTTCCGAGCATTGTCCGTAGAAGACCCCTGGGCGGGAGGCAATAAAGGCAGTTTGGTTAAGTCGTCCTGGAACCGCGTCCATTTTTACTCCGAGTGCGGGAACGGCTCACGAGTGCAATACGTCTTCTGCTGAGACGAGGATTCGGATGGGGGACTCTATCGGAAGGACTATTCGATGGTCCGTCTCCAAGAGTCGGAATTGGCCTGGAATAAGATCCTGAGTTGGGACCATGTAGGAGTCAAAGCCCAAGTCTTCGTAGTCGGTGTACTCATAGCTTCAGTACCACTGGTGGCCCATGGCTTTAATGGTTAGGTGGGGGTCGTTAATTTCATCTACTAGATAGAGAATCCGTAAAGAAGGTAACGCGATCATGATCAGAACAACAGCCGGTAGGATGGTTCACACAATCTCAATTTCTTGTGAGTCTAGGATGTACTTGTCTGTAAGTTTGGTTGAAACTATAGATACAATGATGTAAAGGACCAAAACACTAATTAGAAGGACAATCATTAGAGCGTGGTCGTGGAAGTGCAGGAGTTCTTCTATAACCGGGGAGGCCGCGTCTTGCAATCCTAGTTGTGAGGGATGTGCCACTTAGCTCTGAGCAAGACACGCGGGGGTTTAACCCACAATTTTGCCTTGACAAGGCAAGGTAATAGTTTTACTAGCGTCTTATTCAAGAAAGTGGCAGAGTGGCCATGCAGTTGGCTTGAAACCATCTGACGGGGGTTCAATTCCCTCCTTTCTCGTTACTTTGCCTGCACTTGTACAAAGGCTGGTTCCTCGAAGGTGTGGTACGGAGGAGGGCAGCCGTGCAGCCACTCTACGTTTGTCGTAGTCAGCTCTACTGATGCAACTTCTCGTTTAGCGGTGAATGCCTCTCAAAGAATAAACAAGAACATAATCACGGCCACAAGGGAGATCAGCGATCCAATTGAGGATACGGTGTTTCAAAGGGTATAGGCGTCTGGGTAGTCGGAGTACCGTCGTGGCATGCCTGCTAGGCCCAGGAAGTGCTGTGGGAAGAAGGTAAGATTGACCCCTACGAACATAACCGCGAAGTGGGCTTTCGTTCAAGTGCTGTGTAGCGTGTACCCTGAGAAGAGAGGGAATCAGTGCACAAAGGCGGCCATAATAGCGAACACTGCACCCATCGATAAGACATAGTGGAAGTGTGCTACAACGTAGTAGGTGTCGTGGAGGATAATGTCTAAGGAAGAATTGGATAGTACAATTCCTGTTAGACCCCCAACTGTGAATAAGAAGATAAAGCCAAGAGCTCAAAGGAGAGGGGTCTCTCACTTAATTGAGCCCCCGTGAAGGGTGGCAAGCCAGCTAAACACTTTTACCCCGGTCGGGATAGCGATGATCATAGTTGCCGACGTGAAGTAAGCCCGTGTGTCAACGTCCATTCCAACTGTGAACATGTGGTGGGCCCAAACGATGAAGCCTAGGAGGCCGATAGCCATCATTGCTCAAACCATTCCCATATATCCGAAGGGCTCTTTTTTCCCAGCATAGTAAGCTACGATGTGGGAGATCATCCCGAACCCAGGAAGAATAAGAATATATACCTCCGGATGCCCGAAGAATCAAAATAGGTGTTGGTACAGGATTGGGTCCCCTCCGCCTGCAGGATCGAAGAAAGTCGTGTTCAGGTTTCGGTCGGTCAGGAGCATGGTAATTCCAGCAGCTAGGACTGGAAGAGAGAGAAGTAGAAGAACAGCTGTTACAAGAACAGCTCAGACAAACAGGGGTGTCTGGTACTGCGAGATTGCAGGAGGTTTCATGTTAATGATTGTGGTGATGAAGTTAATCGCCCCTAGAATTGATGAAATACCTGCCAGGTGTAGTGAGAAAATGGTTAGGTCAACAGAGGCACCGGCGTGGGCTAGATTACCTGCTAAGGGCGGGTACACTGTTCAGCCTGTCCCTGCTCCGGCTTCTACGCCCGAAGAGGCGAGGAGAAGAAGGAAAGAAGGAGGAAGGAGCCAGAAGCTCATGTTGTTCATTCGCGGGAAGGCCATGTCGGGCGCTCCGATCATTAGAGGAACAAGTCAGTTTCCAAACCCTCCAATCAGGATTGGCATAACTATAAAGAAAATCATTACGAAAGCATGTGCGGTGACAATGACGTTATAAATCTGGTCATCTCCAAGGAGTGCCCCTGGCTGGCTCAGCTCCGCTCGGATTAGAAGACTTAGGGCGGTTCCGACCATCCCTGCTCAGGCACCGAATACTAGATAAAGGGTGCCAATATCTTTATGATTAGTTGAAAAAAATCAACGTGTGATTGCCAAAAGTAAAAGTAATAAGATAGGATGGCCGAAGGTTTAGGCGGCGGATTGTAGCTCCGAGGATAAAGGTTTAATTCCTTTTCTTATCAAAAAAGCTCTGTGGTGAAGTTCATGTCAGGTTGCAAACCTGAAGACGCAGGTTAACAGCCTGCCGGGGCTTTCCCCGCCCTCGCCCCGGCAGGCGGGGTAAGATAGGCGGATGCTCGCTGGTTTGGGCGCTTAGCTGTTAACTAAGATCTTGTAGGATCGAGGCCTTCCCGTCTAGAGAGGCCTTGGCTTAATTAAAGTGTCTGAGTTGCATTCAGGAGATGTAAGATAGAGTCTTGCAGGTCTTAGATCAGGGACTAGGAGAGTCTCACTCCTACTTAGAGCTTTGAAGGCTCTTGGTCTTAGTTATTCCTAAGTCCCCAGATGACAATCCCGAGGATGGAGGGGGTCAGGGGTAACAAGCACGTCGCTAGCACGACGGTTGCAGATAAGAGAAGGGTTGGGTGGCTAGTCGGGGCTCGCCACGGCGTGGTAGAACAGGTGGTGTAGGGGGAGAAGGTAAGTGCTACCGCATAGGTCAGACGAAGGTAGAAGTACAAGCTGAGGAGAGCTGTCAGGGCAATAACGGTTGCTGTAAGGGAAAATCCTTGGTTGGAAACCTCCTGCAGGATAAGTCACTTAGGTATAAACCCGGTAAGAGGGGGGAGACCCCCGAGGGAAAGTAAAATCAAGCAGGCGAGGGCCGCAAGGGTGGGGGCCTTGGTAAAGGCTGAGGCGAGAGTGACGGTTTTGGTCGAGTTCATTTTGTATAGGGTGAGGAAGGCCGCTGTTGTTATGATGATATAGGTGGCTAGGGCCAGCACGGTCATGTGAGGGGCCATTTGGGCCACGAGAATCATCCAACCTAGGTGGGCAATTGATGAGTAGGCTAGTACCTTCCGGAGCTGAGTTTGGTTGAGTCCCCCTCAGCCCCCGACTAGTGTAGAGCAGATGGCTAGTGCTGTTAGTAAGTAGGGGTGAGCGTTGCCGGCTACCTGGACAATTAGGGCGAAGGGTGCTAGTTTCTGTCAGGTGGAGAGAATTAGTCCGGTGGGTAGGGTAATCCCCTGGAGTACTTCAGGCATTCAAAAGTGGGCTGGAGCAAGGCCAATCTTGAGTGCCAGAGCTGTAACGGCAATTGTACAGGCGGTGGGGCTTGTCAAGTGGGTGATTTCCCATTGCCCGCAGACTCACGCGTTAGTTGTGGCAGCAAACAAGATCATGGCGGCAGCGGTGGCTTGAGTCAAGAAGTACTTGGTCGTAGCCTCAACCGCTCGGGGGTGCTGGCGGCGCGCTATAAGGGGAATAATGGCGAGGGTGTTGATTTCCAGGCCCATTCACGCCAGAAGTCAATGGGAGCTGGCGAAAGTCAGAGTGGTTCCCAGTCCAAGGCTAATCAGCAAGACGGTTAATACGTGGGGGTTCATTAGCAGGGGAAGGATTCTAACCAACGTGTTCGGGGTATGGGCCCGAGAGCTTATTTAGCTGACCTTGCTAGAAAGTGGTGTAGTGGAAGCACCCAGAGTTTTGATCTCTGCAGGACGGGTTCGAGCCCCTTCTTTCTAAGGAGCCGGGGGGAGTCTAACCCCCTTGGTTCACTCTATCAAAGTGGCCCTTAGGCGTTCAGGCACAGCTCCCTATAGGGTTAGAGTTGAGGAGGAAGCCCCGCGGTTCCGACCGGAAGCGAGATATGTCAGAGGATAAGCGCTAGGGTGAGGGGGAGGAAGCTCTTTCACACCAAGTGTATAAGCTGGTCATATCGGAATCGAGGGTACGAAGCCCGGACTCAGAGGAACACCGCTGAAAGGAGGGCGGCCTTGATTATAATATTGATCGTGGTGAGCTCGGGTAGGGACGGGAAATGGGAGGCTCCAATAAACAGAATGCTAGACAGGGTGTTTATAAATAAGATGTTGGCGTACTCTGCGAGGAAGAATAGGGCGAAAGGGCCCCCCGCGTACTCTACGTTAAACCCGGATACTAGTTCTGATTCTCCTTCGGTTAGGTCAAAGGGTGCTCGGTTGGTTTCCGCTAAGGTAGAGACGTACCACATTGCTGCGAGGGGTCAAGCAGGGGCTAAGAGTCAGATCGCTTCTTGGGTAGTACTAAACATGGAGAGGGTAAAGCCTCCTGTAAAGACGACCGTGCAAAGGAGAATAAGCCCTAGTGCTACCTCGTAGGAGATGGTTTGAGCCACCGCCCGCAGGGCTCCAATTAGGGCGTATTTGGAGTTTGACGCTCACCCGGAGCCTAAGATTGAGTAGACGGCTAAGCTGGAGATTGCCAGGATAAAAAGCAGGCCTAGGTTTAGGTCCGTAACTGGGTGGGGTAGGGGAAGAGGGGCTCATAGAGTGAGTGCTAGCGTCAGCGCGAGAGTGGGGGTTGCTAAAAATAAAAAGGGGGAGGACGTAGAGGGGCGGACCGGCTCTTTGATAAAGAGTTTCACTCCGTCTGCAATGGGCTGGAGGAGCCCGTAAGGGCCTACCACGTTAGGTCCCTTTCGCAATTGCATATAGCCCAGAACCTTCCGTTCAATCAGCGTAAGGAAAGCCACAGCCAGAAGAACAGGGACGATATAGGCTAGGGGGTTAATGATGTGCGTTAGAATGGTGTGAAGCATAGTTTGGGAGAGGACTTGAACCTCTGAAAGGGAAGGCTTAGGCTTCCTGCACTTACCGGGCTCTGCCACCTAAACATGCCCTTTTCTCGGGCGGTAAGTTGCTCCCCTATCCCGCTTTAGTTGTCTTCAGCGGGTTGGGAGGGAGGCGTGCCAAAGGTATGGGCCTCATCATTCCGGTCCTTTCGTACTAGGAAAGGTGGCGTCACAGATAGAAACTGACCTGGATTACTCCGGTCTGAACTCAGATCACGTAGGACTTTAATCGTTGAACAAACGAACCCTTAATAGCGGCTGCACCATTAGGATGTCCTGATCCAACATCGAGGTCGTAAACCCCCTCGTCGATATGGGCTCTGGGAGAGGATTGCGCTGTTATCCCTAGGGTAACTTGGTCCGTTGATCGGCAGTAAGCCGGATCATTATCGGTCAAACGTTTTGCGACTTGGAGCTGTAGCTCTCAGTTTTAGGGCCGTTCCCAACCCTCTCAGGGGCTTTGTTCTCCCCTGCGGTCGCCCCAACCTAAGACGTTTATACCAGGGCCGCGTTGTTTGGGCCCCCGTTAAGGGGAGCGCTGCTCGCGGTTGGTGGGCGTCTAAAGCTCCATAGGGTCTTCTCGTCTTGTGTTAGCATGCCCGCTTCTGCACGGGCAGATCAGTTTCATTGACCAGAAAAAAGAGACAGCTAGACCCTCGTTATGCCATTCATACAGGTCCCCATTTAAAAGACAATTGATTGCGCTACCTTTGCACGGTTATGATACCGCGGCCGTTAAACTTTTGGTCACAGGGCAGGCGGGACCTCCTATATAATTAGGGGCAGGAGGCGATGTTTTTGGTAAACAGGCGGGGTCTGGGTTTGCCGAGTTCCTTTTTATTCTTTAAGTCTTTCCCGTGACTAAGGCACTCCTGTGTGGGGTTAACGATGGGGTGGGGTGCGTGTTCTCCTTGGCCTATAGTGGCGGTAACGCATTGTCCTCTTCCGTTGGGTTCGTTAGTTGTCGACGGTGGGTCCAGCTCGACTTACACATGTGCAGGGAGAAGTTCTTGCTTCTTATTACTCGTTCTAGCAGGGTCTCTCCTATGGGAGCATAGGAGGGCTCAGTATTGTTGAGGGGCATAGGAAGGTGCTTAACATTATAATAAGCTTGAGCTGGTATGAGCTTTGACGCTTTCTGTACAGATGGCTGCTTTCAGGCCCACTGAAACCTGTGCTTTCATTTGATGTATTCCTTAGCCTCCTGAGAAGGTTGTATCCTTTGTTAAGGGAGCTGTACCTCCTTTGACTAACTCCCGCAGGTATCCTTATACTTGGTTTGGGTAGAACCATTCCGGATTAGGGTCCGACGGGGCTGAACTTCTATTCATTTCCTGAGCAACCAGCTATAACCCGACTCGTTAGGTGTTTCACCTCTACTCGGGGATCTTCCCACTCTTTTGCCACAGAGATGGGTTGGCCCTATAATAGGCTGTCCCGGAGTAGCTCATCTAGGTTTCGGGGGTTCAAACTAGAGTTCTCTTTGCTTGGGGTTACTGGCTAGATCATGATGCAAAAGGTACGAGGTCTAGCCTCTGCTTTCATATACTTTAGTGCGCTTTTTCAGCCCTCTTTCAGCATTCCCTTGCGGTACTTTGTCTATAGCTTCTTGGGTCCTTTTCTGTCGCCCGTACTGGGGTGGTCAAATGGTTTGGTTGTTGAGGTTAGTTTATGATCGGTTAGTTAACATTGTTAGTCTAACCATTTCTGGTTGAGCTAGCTGTTTGGTTCAGGGTGACTCGATTTGCACGGGTTTCTTCTCGGTGTAAGGGAGACGCTTATCTAATTCAGCCACGCCCTGGTTATTCCAAGTGCACCTTCCGGTACACTTACCATGTTACGACTTACCTCCCCTTGCTGGTTGTTGTTGTGTTAGTTACAATATGTTGCTTAATCGGGGAGAACGACGGGCGGTGTGTGCGCGCTTCAGAGCCGGCTTCAGGGGGGCGCTCTACTCCCCCCTTACTGCTAAATCCACCTTTAGAGCGCTCGGTTTCAGGCGACTCTCCGTGAATAATCTGTTTCAGATAATGTAGCCCATTTCTTCCTACTTCGTACGCTGCACCTCGACCTGACGTTCTGGGCCTTACCCATTTTGCTTAATGTTGAACCTTCACAGGATAAGCTGGCGACGGCGGTATATAAACGGAATGAGCAAGAAGTAGTGAGGTTGAACGGGGGTTATCGGTTATAGAACAGGCTCCTCTAGGGGGGTCTGAAGCACCGCCAAGTCCTTTGAGTTTTAAGCTAGTGCTCGTAGTCCTCAGGCGGATATTCGTTGTGGTTGTAATATCTAAGTTTACGGCAGGGCATAGTGGGGTATCTAATCCCAGTTTGTTTCCCAGCTGTCGTGGATTCTGGTGGAATGCGTTAAAGCTACTTTCGTATAAGTGGTTCGAACACCCGCATGCGTTAAACAGCCTGGGGGGTCTTCAGCTTTAGTTTAGTCTTCTCCATAACCACTCTTTACGCCGAGATTATCAACTCGAGCCTCTCGTATAACCGCGGTGGCTGGCACGAGATTTACCGGCTCTGCTCATCCCTAACTAAGTCAAGCTTTCACTTATGTCTTAATGTCAATCACTGCTGAATTCCCTTGGGGGTGTGGCTAAACAAGGCGTCATGGGCCGAACATCGTGCCTGATACCCGCTCCTCATCTCCGGACGGGAGGCTGAGGGCATCCTCACGGGGCCGCGGAGGCTCGCATGTGTAAATTGGGGTAAAGCTGATAATAAAGCCAGGACCAAACCTTTCAGTGCTTGTGGGGCTTATCACGGCCCATCTTAACATCTTCAGTGTTATGCTTTGTTTAAGCTACACCAGC